CTAATACTGACCAGGAAATCTCTATTAAACAAAATAAAAGAGGGAATTCTTTCTCTTTCTTCCGTGAAATTAGTTAACAAGGTCTTGCATCTTTCTATATCTCCCGAAAATCATACCCCACTAAGAATCCTTTTTGGGGGGTCAATTATTATAACGAATTCTCTATAAATTTGTAAGAAACCCTTTCTTTAGTAAATTTTATTAAATTTATAAGATAAGAACAAGATAATAACTAATAAGATGAATAATATAAAGGGTGGATTATCATACATATATTTCATGTCGAAACATGTAGAAAGATGAATAGGTCCATTTATTTACATATTTATTGTATTTTATTAATTAATATATATTTATTAAAACATATACTTATATACTCACTATTAAGTATATATATACTCACTTAGGTATACTTAGTATAATATAATAATTATATATGAATTATAAGATATCTTTATAACAATATAAGGATAAGGATAAGGTTAAAATATTAATATAAAACGATAACAATAAATAACAGGTACAAATATTAAATCGAGGTACCCATTCTATGATAACTCTCAACAGCTTTCCCTCAATTTTTGTGCCTTTAGTGGGCTTAGTATTTCCGGCACTTGCAATGGCTTCTTTATTTCTTTATGTTCAAAAAAACAAAATTTTTTAGATACGCTAAGGACAAATCTTATCTATTTTTTTTCAAGACTTACTTGGATCATAACACGGCTATATATTTAGTAGAATATGGTATAACATGTGACTTCCTTTGGGCATAAGCTTTTATGTATGTGTAAATATTATATATGGGTAAATGAATTATAACTATTTTCAAATAGATCGGAATCGGGGGGAATTTATGAAATGGAAATCTATATGTATTAAGAAATCATATGGTAAATCATATGAAAGGGATGTTATTATTTTAGTTTGGATCTAAGAAATTCAATGAATTACCCCTCAAGGTTCACATCATAATAGTGCTGGTTGATGAGAGTTACTTCGGCAACAAAAAAAAAAGTAAAAAAAAAAAAAATTCTTTTTGTTATTCTACCAATTCCAATAAAATGCAACTAGGTCTAGGTATAGTATGAGTTGGCGATCAGAACGTATATGGATAGAACTTATCGCGGGGTCTCGAAAAACAAGTAATTTCTGCTGGGCCTTTATTCTTTTTTTAGGTTCATTAGGGTTTTTATTGGTTGGAACGTCCAGTTATTTTGGTAGGAATTTTATATCTTTATTTCCTTCTCAGCAAATAATTTTTTTTCCACAAGGGATCGTGATGTCTTTTTATGGGATCGCGGGTCTTTTTATTAGTTCCTATTTGTGGTGCACAATTTCGTGGAATGTGGGTAGTGGTTATGATCGATTCGATATAAAAGAGGGCGTAGTGTGTATTTTTCGTTGGGGATTCCCTGGAAAAAATCGTCGCATATTCCTCCGATTCCTTATGAAAGACATTCAGTCCATCAGAATCGAAATTAAAGAGGGTATTTATGCCCGTCGTGTCCTTTATATGGAAATCAAAGGACAGGGGGCCATTCCCTTGACTCGTACTGATGAGAATTTGACTCCACGAGAAATTGAGCAAAAAGCTGCTGAATTGGCCTATTTCTTGCGTGTACCAATTGAAGTATTTTGAAAAAAGAAAAAGGAACTGAAGAATGAATACTTTTCAAGAGAGAAAAAGTTAAGAATCCTCTTTTTTTGAAATATTTAAAATTTTGATAAAACGGGAGTTCTTTCGTCTTGAAATCTGACTACTATTAATTTGAAGTGGGTTTTTTCTTATTCTATTTCTGTATTCTTTTTAAATTCAAGGACTAAACACTATACTGAATCATAAAAAAAAAAACCGGAAATAGATTCATGGGCTCGATGACTTGTAATAGAACTTATGCTTGATAGAAATATCAGCATCGTATAGAGTCGACGAATGGGGTGTGTTCATTAAAAATAAAAAAATTCACAGACGAAAAAATGGTAAAAAAGAAAGTATTAATTTCCCTTCTATATCTTGGATCTATAGTATTTTTGCCTTGGTGTATCTCTTTCTCATTTAATAAAAGTATGGAATCTTGGGTTACTAATTGGTGGAATACTAGTAAATCCGAAATTTTTTTAAATGATATTCAAGAAAAGAGTATTCTAAAAAAATTCATAGACTTAGAGGAACTCCTTCGTTTGGACGAAATGATAAAGGAATACCCGGAAACACATTTACAAAAGCCTCACATCGAAATCTACAAAGAAACGATCCAATTGATCAAGATGCACAACGAGGATCGCATCCATACAATTTTACACTTCTCGACAAATATAATCTGTTTCGTTATTCTAAGTGGTTATTCTATTCTAGGTAATGAAGAACTCGTTATTCTTAACTCTTGGGTTCAAGAATTCCTATATAACTTAAGCGACACAATAAAAGCCTTTTCTATTCTTTTATTAACTGATTTATGTATAGGATTCCATTCGCCCCACGGTTGGGAATTAATGATTG